TAGGCAAGTGAATTAGTGGGTGTGAAAAGAGCAAGAAAATACTTTGGATACAGACTCATGAAAGTCTATAAATGCGCAGGCATTCAATCAATATTAGATTGAATGGGTAATTGGCTTTTTTATAAAAAAGTGCAAAAAGTCTTTCTTTTTGCACTAACCTCGAGCCAAGAATGAAATAGGCTATCCCCCGATTGGTTCAAGAGTGACAATCGGGAGTATAGTCAAAATGAAATCAAATTAGGAAAGACAGGGATGAATGATTTCTCTTCATTCCACATTGTTTATGTCTTTTACTTATCAAGATCAACAAACGAAACAATAGATTTTCGTTTCTATGGGTTCAATTAATAACATTCCCGTACTACTTCCAAGAATGGCAAGGCCTATTTTGTGTAGGCTTAATGGTTCCCATTTCTACTATAAAAATAATATAAAAACTTGTTTGAAGTGTATTTAGTGTATTGATTTATGAATAGTCTTGGGTCAGAATCCTTTTTGACTGTTCACTATTGATCCACTATTATTAGTGAACAATAATGGACTAATTCCTTCATATTTATCGAGATAGGGGACATCATTCACATGGATATAGTAAGTCTTGCTTGGGCTGCTTTAATGGTAGTCTTTACATTTTCCCTTTCACTCGTAGTGTGGGGACGAAGTGGACTCTAAGTACTACTAATTAAGTTGATGAATCAAACTTTATCAATTGTTTTCTAGATAGCTCTGTAAAGCGCTTTAAATTTTTACATTTTTTTATTTAATTCAAAGTTCCATTGTATTCTGGTCTGGTATAGTAATGTACTATATGAATAATACCCTTTTTTCAATCAAACAGATATTTCAACAATTCTCCTGCTCGTATTCCGAAAGTAAAGGGGAGACAGAAAGAGATTCCAACCGAATTCTTCCTAAACTGATAAACCAACCAAATTTTACCACATATATCGACAATGAGTAAGAGGGGATTCCCTTTTATTTGTTTCCTTTCGTTTTCAAAGATAAAGTAGTACTTTTTTGAAATGACATAGATACGCACTTTCGATGTTCAAGCATTTTTACAACTCCTTTTCGAAATCCGAATAAGTTCCGTTCCCATAGAACTCCTTGAATTATTGGTCAGTGGTGTAATCAATTACTTCTTCATAATGTCAAAAAACAACTAGGTTTTATATATACCCATATTGCTTTTTACTTCATGTATTTTAGTCTTTCGATGTATGTCAGGATTTATAGTTCATATTTGAACTAAAAAAAACCTAAGAAACCTTGGAATTAGCATGGTAAGACTAAGAGGGGAGTTGTCTTTTGCTTTTTTGAGCTTGATTGGAATCAATACAAATCAAATGGATGAAACAAAGAATTAGAATAGGGTAATATTAAGATTACATATACCTAATTCATATCACATATATGATATATGAAGATCAATCAATATTTTGATTGATCTATATTAATCGATAGAATCCGACTTTCTATACTTCACTAAGACTAAAAAAGTAACTAGTATGGTAGAAAGATGAATATATTTCTTTCTACCATACTATCAGATCTCATAGAATACTGCTGATTGTCGTTCGCTCATTTCATTAAGAATCAAAAGGCAAAGCTTTTTTTTATTCATTTTGTATTTATTCAATCATTAATAAGAACTAAGAAGCCAAGTTTCATTCAAATTAATTATTTTGATTTTGACTTATGGTTTTTACATATATGATAAGTAAAAAGGCAGTAGGAACTAGAATGAACAGTGCAGTAGCAATAAATGCAAGAATATTTACTTCCATAATATCATTATTTCGTTTTTTTTTACTTCGCAATAACTCGGGATTTAATCCCCTAGAGATGAGGAATCACTCTTTCGCCGGTAAATTCAATTCAATGAGATGAATTACATTGCGATGATATTGAATCAGATCAATATCATGAATAAGAATATCTGAGCTATCACATGGATTAATTGTCAAGAATTGAATAGTATAACATAGAAGGGTCCTTTATCCATACTGAATAAAAAATTGGATTAATAATCCAATCAATAATTTTTTATTTCTTATCCGTTTTTCTCTTCTTGACTTTATATACCATAATATACCAAAAATATACCATAATATACTATAATATATCACCTTTTTTTACAATTATCCGATCAAGCATTTTGTGCCCATTTGCCCACTTTTTTGATTACCAACCCATCGACGTGAAATGAAAAAAGGACGGAGTTAAGCTCTAAATTCCTTTTTGAATGTTAATAATCTAGTTTTCTTGACAACCAAAGAAGTGTGAGAAAGGTTAATCTTGGTATAAAAGATCTAATATTCCATACAATTCACTATTTTTTTTGTTGTTTCTTTGGACCCGAAGGAAAAAAAAGATTCATTCCCTTGCTCGGTGGGAAGAGATTCTTTTTAGTAATTAAGATTCCACACAATTGGAACCAAAAAATAGGTTTAACCTGAATGGGTTCTATCAGGGTAACTATGTTTAATTTATTTTATAATGTTAGTACAAAAAATGCTCTTAGTAAAAAAATAAACATATAGTATTGTTATACATTACAAGGATGAGGAGCAATCAAAAAAATAGAGTAGATACTCTACTGGAATTCTGAATATGCTGCCCCCAATAATTGTACTAATTCACATATGGCTCTCTCCCACCAATTGTTACTATTTGAAATAGAACGGATTTTTTTGATGGTAAATGCTAAAAAATAACTAAAGATCACTTTTTGGGGGAATGAAATTATGTTCCCCGTACCCTTTTATCCGAATAAAGAAGGGGTGGATTGAGTATATATTGGATACGTCGGGACTGACGGGGCTCGAACCCGCAGCTTCCGCCTTGACAGGGCGGTGCTCTTACCAATTGAACTACAATCCCCCTAAAAAGTATATCCATATTATTTTTATTTCATTCAACATCTATTTTGAATTACTGCGTTGTAACAGAGATTCGCAGATATATTGATAGTTCCGTGAATGCTTAGTGAAAACAACACGGATTACTAATAACCCATGTTGTTATTCTCAAATCGATTGAGAATCCATTTTTTCAAAGAAAAAAGAGAAAATAAAAAAATGTAAGTAGGGATATATTAGAAAGTTTTCTTTTTTTCCTGCTAATTCGTTATTTCTGGAGGTTCTATCCATTCATGGTGGATCAGCGCATTTTTGGGCCGAGCTGGATTTGAACCAGCGTAGACATATTGCCAACGAATTTACAGTCCGTCCCCATTAACCGCTCGGGCATCGACCCAGGAACAATCACTTCTAAGGTTATTTAGAATCCATGATCAACCTCCTTTCATAGTACCCTACCCCCAGGGGAAGTCGAATCCCCGCTGCCTCCTTGAAAGAGAGATGTCCTGAACCACTAGACGATGGGGGCATGTTTTCCTGACCGACCCATACTATGTTCATAATATGACTAGTTTTTCGAAATTGTCAATATAATAGAATAATATGACTAGATCTGACGGATCCTTCTGTCGTTCATGATTCCATATAATTTATTGATTCCTCGTTTCTAGTCATGAATCCTTCATTCAAATCGACATTCTATATTTATCTATATAGATTGATTCTATATAAATTGGAAAAATTGCGAATTGATTCTAGAAATCTAGAAAGTGAAATTCTTTTTATTAGATTAGATATTATCTATAAATTAGATTAGATATTATCTATAAAAAAGAAAAGAATCTCTAAATAAAAAACAAAAGAATATGAAGTCTAAGATACTCGCATGGAGTAATTTGTCTTTCAGAAAAGGTTTTCACTTCATTTCTTCCACTCTTCATTCATTGATTTACCTTTGTTAAGATGATATATACCTATCTATATCTCCCCACTAAACTAGGAAATCAAAAAAAGAGAAATGGAAATCCGGAATAAAAAAATAATCTACAAATTTTTACCTAATAAATTTAGTTCAGGAGACAGGTAGAATCTCTTGATCATATGATTCGATGAAAGATCTTGGATCTATGCCTAAATTGAATTGGGAAGTACATGTATCAAGTGAATGAGGTTCAGATGGGGGAAATTCAATAAAAGTAATTAGGGTCATTGTGAAATTGAAACAATTTATTGCATTGATATCAATAAGCCTTTTCTTTTTAACTATACTAGGTAATTTTAACTATACTAGGTAAAGAAAAACGGAATAGTCCACAACCCGCTATGAGTCTATTGCATATACTTATGTATAGAATATATGTACATATATCTAGTTTATCCATATAGTAACTCAGTCAGGAATTTAATAAAAAGGGCCCTTTTAACTCAGTGGTAGAGTAACGCCATGGTAAGGCGTAAGTCATCGGTTCAAATCCGATAGGGGGCTTTCGTGTTTTTCATAACCCTCCTGTCTTAGTATTGATATTTGGAGAATACAGATATTCCTTCTATTAATATTTAATATTTAGGAATACTAATAATATAATAAAAAAAAACAACCGTATAATGTGATCCTAATAAGTTATTATTCTTATGAGTTCGAATAATTAGAGTTAGAAATTTTGAACGTTTGTTTATTCGATTTTTTATTATAATATATTTTTTATAATGAAGAATAAAAAGTTGTCTCTTGAATTACCATATATTCCTATTTTACATTATTCTAATCAAATCGAGTTCTAAATCAACAAAAGAAAAAGTAAGTGGACCTGACCCATTGAATCGGGGCTATATCCACTATTCTGATATTCAAACTAGATAGAGCTAAAATTTGAATAGTGGGTCTTTTTTTTTTTACTCCGCAAGAATTTGTCGATATTTCCGATTTAATCTTCTTGTTCCTAGATGTTCCATAGGAATCAATTGCTATTCCGGTCTTCTACAGATAAAACAAGTCATAATATAAGAACCATAACAAGATCCATTTCTATTTAGAGTCGAAAAAATTTTTATCTTCGAAACCCGTTAGGTAGAAGGGCAATAGGCGAGAAATCAAATAAGATCGAATCCGCGAATGCCCTGAAAATGCTATGAGGTGTT